AAGTGATGGAAAACAAAGAATATCTTTTACATACCCGCCAAGTTTGTCAACTTTTTTAGAAATTATAAAAAAAAAGATATCTTTATCAACATTAGAAAAAATACCTTTTTATCAGCTAGACAATCGTTGGATTGTTATCAACAAACAAAAAAGTAATAATTTAAACAACGAATTTAGAAATAGAATTGAAGCTCTAGACAACAAGTCTTTTTTTCTGGATAGAATCGAAACAAGAACTAGGTTGTGTAATAATGATACTGAAAAAGAATATTTGCCTATAATGTATGATCCTTTCTTGAACGGGCCATATCGCGGAACAATTAAAAAAAGGTTTTCACTTTCAATCATAACTTCTATAGAAAATTTCAAAAAGAGAGTTGGGATGAATAGGATTCATAGTATTCTTCTTCCGTTTCCGTATACAGATTCCCAAGAATTAATCAATGAAATTATAAAAAAAGATATTGGAATAAAAGAAATCAGTAAAAAACCCCCCCGCTGGTCATACAAATTAATCACCGAATTGGAACAACAATCGGGAGAAGATCAAGAAGACGTGCCTTTGGATCATCAAATTCGATCAAGAAAAGCTAAGCGTGTGGTCATTTTTACTGATAACAAGCAAGATACCGACCCTAATACAACGAATACCGAAATTTCGGATCAAACAGACGAACTAGCTTTGATACGTTATTCACAACAATCTGATTTTCGACGAGGCATAATCAAGGGTTCTATACGTGCTCAAAGGCGTAAAATAGTTATTTGGGAGTTGTTTCAAGCAAATGTGCACTCCCCACTTTTTTTGGACAGGATCAAAAAATACCCCCCTTTTTCTTTTGATATCTTCGAACTAACGAAACCCCTTTTTAGAAATTGGATAAAGGGCGTAGCAGAGGTCCAAATTGGGGAGTATGCAACAGAGCAGACAAAAAGAAAAGAGAAGAAAAGAAAAGAAATAGTACAGATAGAAATAGCAGAAGCCTGGGATACCATTCCCTTTGCACAAGGAATAAGAGGTTACATGTTAATAACTCAATCAATTCTTAGAAAATATTTGATATTGCCTTCGTTGATAATAGCCAAAAATATTGGACGTATGTTATTATTTCAACTTCCAGAATGGTTTGAGGATTTACAGGAATGGAATAGAGAAATGCATGTTAAATGTACCTATAATGGTGTTCAATTATCAGAAACAGAATTTCCGCAAAATTGGGTAACAGACGGTATTCAGATTAAAATTCTATTTCCTTTCCATCTGAAACCTTGGCAGAGATCTAACTCTCCTAGAGATCTAATGAAAAAAAAAAAGCAAAAATCTGATTTTTGTTTTTTGACAGTTTGGGGAATGGAAGCTGAACTTCCTTTTGGTTCTCCTAGAAAGCTCCCCTCATTTTTTGAACCCATTATTAAGGAGCTCAATAAAAAAATTGAAAAATTTAAAAAGAAATATTTTCTAGCTCTAAAGATTTTAAAAAGAAAAACAAAATTACTTCTAAAAGTTTTAAAAGAAATAAAAAAATGGATTATGAAAAATGTTATATTTATAAAAAAACGAATAAAAGAACTTAATACAATTCTATTATTTAGGTTTAGATTAAGAAAAGTATATGAATCGAATAAAACTAAAAAAGAAAAAGATTTTCTGATCAGAAATCAAATAATTGATGAATCGTTTAGTCAGATTCAATCTCCGGCTTGGTTAAAATCTTCACTGACAAAAAAAAAAATGAAAGATCTGACTAATAGAATCAATATAATTCGAAATCAAATAGAAAGAATTACAAAAGAGAAAAAAAAAAAAACTCCATCAATAAATATTAGTCTTAACAAAAGAAGTTATAATCCTAAAAAATTAGAGTCACCAAAAAAAATTTGGCAAATATTAAAAAGAAGAAATGCTCGATTAACCTATAAATTCCATTTTTTTATAAAATTTTTCATTGAAAAAATATACATAGATATTTGTTTATCTATCATTAATATTCCCCTAATAAATACACAACTTTTTCTTGAATCAACAAAAAAAATTATTGATCAATACATTTATGAACCAAATCAAGAAAAAACTAATAAAAAAAATCCAAATACAAGTCGTTTTATTTCGACTATAAAAAAGTCACTTGATATTGTTAGTAAAAAAAATTCACATATTTTTAGTGATTTATCCTGCTTGTCACAAGCATATGTATTTTATAGGTTATCTCAAGCCCAAGTTAGAAGAAGTTTGTATAAATTACAATCTGTTCTTCAATATCAGGGAACATCTTTATTTCTTAAGACTGAAATAAAGGATTCTTTTGGAACACAAGGAATATTTCAGACCGAATTAGGGCATAAAAAACCTCATCATTCGAATGACTGGAAAAAATGGTTAAGAGGACATTATCAATATGATTTATCTCAGATTAGATGGTCTAGATTAATACCACAAAGATGGCGGAATAAAATTAGAATTAATAAACGTTGTATGACTATGACTAAAAAAAAAAAAATTTATAAATGGGAGTCATATGAGAAAGACCAATTAAAATTTTACAGAAAAGAAAATATTTCTGAAGTACATTCATTATTGAATGAAAAAGAAAAATTTCCAAAATACAATAGATATGACCTTTTATCATATAAATCCCTTAATTTTGAAAAAAAAAAGGCCTCTTCTATTTATGGATTACGATTGGAAATAAATAAGAACCAAGAGCTTTTTTACAATTCTACCATACATAAAGACAACTTTTTTAATATCCTGGAGAGTACTCTTATCAATAGTTATCTAGGAAAAGGCAGTTTTTTATATATCGAAAAAAATGCAGATAGAAAATATTTTGATTGGAAAATCTTAAAATTTTATCTTAAAAAAAAAGCTGATCTTGAAACCTGGATACAAATCGATACCAAGATTAACCAAAGTACTAATAATTACCAAATAGTTGATAAATTTGATAAAAAAGATCTTTTTTATCTTACGATTCATCAAGATAAAAAAAAAAATATCAAAAGGGTATTTTTTGATTGGATGGGAATGAATGAAGAAATACTAAACCGTCCAATACCAAATTTGGAACTTTGGTTATTCCCAGAATTTTTACAACTATATAATATATATAAAATAAAACCGTGGATTATACGAAGCAAATTTCTTTTTTTAAATTCGAATAAAAATGAAAATTTTGGGGCAAGTACGAATGAAAACACCAATGAAAAACAAAAAAGGAATTTTTTGATTCGATGGTATAAAAAAATAAAGAATGAAAATAAAGAAGAACCCGTAGGACAAGGCAATCTTGGACTATCAAACCAACAAAAGGGTATTGAAGAAAATGATGCGGAATCAAACAGTAAAAAGCCTAAAAAGAAAAAACAATACAAAAGTAAAACGGAAGCAGAAATGGATCTCTTCCTGAAACGTTATTTGCTTTTTCAATTGAGATGGGACGATTCTTTGAATCAAAGAATAATCAATAATATCAAGGTATATTGTCTCCTGCTTAGACTGAATAATCCAAGAAAAATTACTATATCCTCGATTCAACGGGGAGAACTCTGTTTGGATATAATATTGATTGAACACAATTTAACTTTTCCAGAATTGATGAAAAAGGGACTTTTTATTATCGAACCTACTCGTCTGTCTGTAAAAAATGATGGACAATTTATTATGTATCAAACCATAGGTATTTCCTTGGTTCATAAAAGTAAATACAAAACAAGTAATCAAAGATACCACGAACAAGGATATATTGATAAGACTCATTTTAATGAGTCCATTTCAGAATATCAAAAAAGAAATAGAGATAAAAATGATTTTTATTTGCTTGTTCCTGAAAATATTTTATCATCTAGACGTCGTAGAGAGTTGAGAATTCTCATTTGTTTCAATTCAAAAAGTGGTAAGGGTGCGGATAGAAATCCAGTATGTTATAACAAGAACTGGACAAAAAATATTAGAGATAAAAATGAATTAATTCAATTCAAGTTTTTTCTTTGGCCTAATTATCGATTAGAAGATTTAGCTTGTATTAATCGTTATTGGTTTAATACCAATAACGGCAGTCGTTTTAATATGTTAAGGATACATATGTATCCGCGGTTAAAAACTTACATTTTTCTTTTACCATAGAAGATATATCAAAGCAAACAGTGCCCCCGTGTTATATTCCAATGATAATAATTAATAATGTATCAATTAGATTTAGTGAATTAACAAAATCTTTAATCTAGTAAATCGGAGGTGAGGTTAAATTTGTTCACTTTTTTGAATTCAAAAAAAAAATATATGCGTTAAATAAAAATAATTGATAAAATTTGGAATCCATAAATCTAAATAAAGAAATTTAGATTATTGTATATATCTATATCGCATTAAAATAAAATGACTAGCATTATTATTACTGATCATTAAAATATATATCTCTAATCTAAAAAGGGGCGGATAAATTTATGGTAAAAAATTCATTCATTTCAATTATTTTTCAAGAAGAAAACAAAGGGTCAGTTGAATTTCAAGTATTCAGTTTTACCAATAAGATACGAAAACTTACTTCTCATTTAGAATTACACAAAAAGGACTATTTATCTCAGAGGGGGTTGCGAAAAATTTTGGGAAAACGTCAACGACTACTGGCTTATTTGTCAAAAAAAAATAAAGTACGTTATAAAGAATTAATTGATCAGTTGGATATTCGAGAAAGAAAAACTCGTTAATTTGCGGAATCTTGGTATTTTTTTCATTCATTTCAATTTTGATAAACTTCCTTTCACTTTCAGCAATTCATGGAAGAATGAATCGATAAAAAACTTATGACTGCGCCAGTTACAAGAAAAGACCTCATGATAGTAAATATGGGTCCTCAGCACCCATCAATGCATGGTGTTCTTCGACTCATCGTTACTCTAGATGGTGAAGATGTTATTGACTGTGAACCAATATTGGGTTATTTACATAGAGGGATGGAGAAAATTGCGGAAAACCGAACAATTATACAATATTTGCCTTATGTAACACGTTGGGATTATTTAGCTACTATGTTCACAGAAGCAATAACTGTGAATGGACCCGAACAGTTAGGAAATATTCAAGTACCTAAAAGAGCTAGCTATATCAGAGTCATTATGTTGGAGTTGAGTCGTATAGCTTCTCATTTGTTATGGCTAGGCCCTTTTATGGCAGATATTGGGGCACAGACCCCCTTCTTCTATATTTTTCGGGAAAGAGAATTAATATATGACCTATTCGAAGCTGCTACTGGTATGCGAATGATGCATAATTATTTTCGTATTGGAGGAGTAACTGCTGATCTACCTTATGGCTGGATAGATAAATGTTTGGATTTTTGCGATTACTTTTTAACAAGGGTTACTGAATATCAAAAGCTTATTACACGGAATCCTATATTTTTAGAACGTGTTGAAGGCGTAGGCATTATTGGTGGAGAAGAAGCAATAAATTGGGGTTTATCAGGACCAATACTACGAGCTTCCGGAATACAATGGGATCTTCGTAAAGTTGATCGCTATGAGTGTTACGACGAATTAGATTGGAAGGTTCAATGGCAAAAAGAGGGGGATTCATTAGCTCGTTATTTAGTACGAATCGGTGAAATGACAGAATCGATAAAAATTATTCAGCAGGCTCTGGAAGGAATCCCAGGGGGTCCCTATGAAAATTTAGAAACCCGGCGTTTTGTTAGAGTAAAAGATCCCGAATGGAATGATTTTGAATATCGATTTATTGGTAAAAAACCTTCTCCGACTTTTGAATTATCGAAACAAGAACTTTATGTGAGAGTCGAAGCCCCAAAAGGAGAATTGGGAATTTTTTTGATAGGAGATCAGACTGTTTTTCCTTGGAGATGGAAAATCCGACCGCCGGGTTTTATCAATTTGCAAATTCTTCCTCATTTAGTTAAAAGAATGAAATTGGCTGATATTATGACAATACTAGGTAGCATAGATATCATTATGGGAGAAGTTGATCGTTGAAATGATAATTGATACAACAGAAATAAAAGCTATCAATTCCTTTTCCAGATTGGAATCCTTAAAAGAACACTACGGAATCATATGGATCCTTGTCTCTATTTTAGCTCTTGTATTAGGAATTATAATTGGCGTACTAGTAATTGTTTGGTTAGAAAGAGAAATTTCTGCGGGGATACAACAACGTATTGGTCCTGAGTATGCCGGACCCTTGGGAATCCTTCAAGCCCTAGCAGATGGTACAAAACTACTTTTCAAAGAGAATATTCTTACATCTAGAGGAGATGCTGGTTTGTTTAGTATTGGACCATCTATAGCAGTCATATCCATTTTACTCAGTTTTTCAGTAATTCCTTTTAGCTATAACCTTGTTCTAACCGATCTTAGTATTGGTGTTTTTTTATGGATTGCTATTTCAAGTATTGCTCCCCTTGGACTTCTTATGTCAGGATATGGATCAAACAATAAATATTCCTTTTTAGGTGGTTTACGGGCTGCTGCCCAATCAATTAGTTATGAAATACCATTAACTCTATGTGTATTATCAATATCTCTACGTGTGATTCGGTGAGCCGTAAAAAATCCCCAAATTTCTTTACTTTCTCGGAAGAAAGTTTAATAAATTAAATTTTTCATTTTTTGATTCATCATTTGAATTGATAAATTAAACCAGATAGTTATATGAGTGAAAGAAAACGGCATGTAAATTTGCAGTAAAGTAAAAAAAATAAGGGTTTGAATCTCATTTCCTATGTACAAGAATTAAGTAAAAGTAGTAGAGACGGTTTACCCCAAGAATGGTTGATTAGTCATCATGACTTGAAGCGGGTTCAAAAGATCAACCATATGGAGTTTTTAATATCTATTACAATAAATGTATTACCATAATGCAAGGTTGAGCAAAAACGGGTGGATGGTTAGGAAGACCAAGATACACAAAGGATTCGTAATGGAGTTTATAGGAGTTATCCAGGAGGATATTTCTGTACAGAAAGGGAATTTGAGTTGGGACTTTAAATTAGTAGAAATGATAAAGAAGTACTCCCCACGATTCCGATCCAGAGTATGTTCCTATCCACTGATTAAATAAATAACTATCATATCAAGAACGAAGTAATCTTTTACTTTGGTTAAAGTCCCCTTTTCTGAGAAAGAAGAATAGGAACGAAATAAAAGAGAAAGAAAAGAATGGAATTGAAAAAAAAAAGAAATCTTTTTTTCCTGGATACATATTTGTATTTAATTTAAATAAAAAGATAGATTATAGATTGTTGTCATGATTTATGAACACTAATATCGTGTCTAATTCTTTTTTTTTTTTCGTAATCAAAAAATAGGTTGAAATATCTATGTGATATTTTTACAACAAAGTTTTTTATTCAAGGATTCATTAATCAACAAAGAAAAATAAAAATTCTTTAAAGGATAAGATAAATTCAGAAGCACTATTTTATTTATTAAAATATAGCAGACAGAATTCCATTGGTTTAATTCGGAACCTTAGGTAGGGTGTCTATC